AGTCATCCATTGAACGATAAATCACTACAAGTGGCGGAGATACACGATTTAAATAACGAAAAATCCAATATTTCAAAATTGTATCTAAAATGACTGGAAAAGTGGAAACAAGACCAGATAGAATTTGATCATTATGAGCAAATCCAAAATCGTTGTAGACATAGCCAATCATTAGTTCCCAACCGTGGGGCGAATGGAATCCGATACATAAATCAGTTACTAAAAGAATCGAAAAGGCTTTTATTGTGTCGCTTAAATTATATAGGAATTCTTGAACCCAAGAGTTAAGAATAACAAGTTCCTCATTACCCAGAATAGAATAACCGCTTAGAATAACGAAACAGATTATATTTGTCGAGAAGCGAAAAATCGTATGGATATGATCCTCGTCGTGCATCTTGATCAATTGGATTGTTTCTTTGTGGAGCCCTATACGAAGCTTTTGTAGATGCCTTTCCGGGCATTCCTTTATCATTTCGTCCAAGAGGAATAGTTCCTCTAATTCTATGAATTTTTCTAGAATACTCTTTTCTTGAATATCATTCAAGAAAGTTTCGGATTGCCTAGTATTCCACCAATTAGTAATCCAAGATTCCAGACTTTTATTAAATGAGAGAGAAATCCACCAGGGTAAGAATACTAAAAATACTATAGACGAGAGATATCTAATGGAAATGGGTGCGTTCTTTTTTGTCATTTTTTCATCTGTGAATTATTACTGAAACCACCTCATTTGTTGACTCTATTCGATCTAATATTTCTAGCCAAGTATGGGTTCTATTATAAGGTATCGCGCCTATGAATCGAGTCTCGGTTTTTTAGTTGTGATTCAGCGGTTAGTCCTTGAATCACAACTAAAAAACCGAGTGGCAAAAAAAGAAAGAAAAGGTCTCATTATAAGAGATCCAATTCTTTGGTCATTAAGAAAGACAAACGAAAGGATAAAAAGGGTCCATTAACAAAAGAAAATAGAGATAATTTCCAAGATATGATCTATCCATATCTAACGTATGAATTCAAAATATTGACAAAAAAAAGATCAATTTTTTATTCCGAAAAGTTTTGATATATGAGATCAATCTATTATTTCGATTTGTTACTTCTTTTGTTACTGAATTGAATTGAGTGGGGATTTCCATACGCAAAAAAACCATTTTTTTACAGATAAAAAGGGTTTCGTTTTATGTTATAGCTGTTCCATACACGTTTGCCTTGCTTTGGCCCGACTGGACATTCTGAAGAAACTTCAATTAAGTAAGTTATGCTATAGAAAAAGAAAAAGGAAGATTCTTGGGTTTGTTCCTCCTGCTGAGAAAGCATTTATTCTTCAGTTCATTTTTCTTTTTCAAAATAGGTCAATTGGTACGCGCAAGAAATAGGCCAATTCCGCAGCCTTTTGCTCAATTTCTCGCGGAGTCAAATTCTCATCAGTACGAGTCAACGGAATAGCCCCCAGGCCTCTAATTTCCATATAAAGGACACGACGAGCATAAATACCCCCTTTCACTTCTATTCTGATGGACTGAATATCTTTCATAAGGAATCGTAGAAAGATGCGGCGATTTTTTCCAGGAAATCCCCAACGAAAAATACACACTATTCCGTCTTTTCGATCAAATCGATCATAACCGCTACCGACATTCCATGTAATTGTGCACCACAAATAGGAACTAACAAAGAGACCCGCGATCCCATAGAAAGACATCACGATCCCTTGTGGGAAAAAACAGATTTGCTGAGACGGAAATAAAGATATCAAATTCCTATCAAGATAACTAGAAATTCCAACCAATAAGAATCCTAATGAACCTAAAAAAAGGATAAAGGCCCAGCAGAAATTACTTGTTTTGCGAGATCCTGCTATAAATTCTATCCATATATATTCTGATCGCCAACTCATACATACTCGATCCAGTTGCATTTTCTTGGAATTGAGAGAATAACCAAAATAAATTTGACTTTACTTTTTTTTGTTTCCGAAGTAACTTTCATCAACTAGTACTATTCTGATGTGAACTTTTAGCAGTAATTCATCAAATTAGTTAGATATAATAAAATAAGAACATCCCCTTCATAGGATTCCCTATAGATAGATACATATAGATTAGATAGCTACATACATATAGATACATTGACTTAAATTTCAGACATGAGCTCGGATCCTGGCCTATTTTTGAAAATAGATAGAATTCATTTCCATTTACCCATATATCCTGTTTATGCATGCATAAGAGCTCCTTCATTTATGTTCGCAGAAAGCCGCCCGTTATTTGTTATTGTTATACAATACTCTACTAAATGGATATCCGTGCCGTGTTTGCTAAGTCTTGAAAAAAAAACTAGAGGAGATTTGACCACATCGGATTTACAAAATCTTATTTTTTTGAACATGAAAAAATAAAGAAGCCATTGCAATTGCCGGAAATACTAGGCCCACTAACGGCACAAAAATAGAGGGTAAGTTGTTGAGAATTGTCATAGAATGGGTACCTCGATTTAATATTTGTACCTGTTATTATTATAAAGATATCTTATAATAATTCTAATTCATATTCTAATTCGTATAGAAGTATACTAAGTATATATACTAAGTATATATAAGTGAGTCTATAGAATAAGTGCAAGGAATGTAGAACTAAATAAACGGACTTATTCATCTTTCTACATGAAATATCTGTTATGTATGATAATCCACTTTCTTTATTATTCTATTCTTACTTCTTTTATTTTTCTATTGTTCGTATATTCTAATTTCTTTTTTAATATTTAATACAAAAAGAGTTTTTTACCAAATTCCCGAAAAATTCGTTAGAATCCGATCCAATATCCAATAGCAGGGATTCTTAGAAAAAATGGGAATTCTTGGGAGATATAGAAAGATGCAAGATTCTATATTTTTTATTTATTTGAGTTCTATATATACATATGCAAAATACATATGCAAAAGGGGACCACGAAATTCATTTTATTTGCCTTGCCTCCTAATTCTAAGGAAGAATTCGCTTTTTATGTTGTTTTGTTGATAGAGGGTTACTGATTAGTAATCAGGAATATCGGTAAAAAAAAAAATAATTATCCGCATGATTCTTTATACAAATACAATTAAATCTTATGTCACCAAAGAAAAGTCCATTTTTATTTATTTTGATTTTGATAAATTAACTAACTAATTGTTCACCACAAAAAAAATTTAACTTAAGACTCTACTTGATTGAATTTTATTCAAAGGAAAAAAAGCGTGGAGCTGAAATAACTCACTCAGAACACCTTTTAAAGGATTACGTGGTACGATTAGATCGAATAAGCCCTTATGGAATAAATATTCAGACACTTGTGAACCTTCAGGTACTGCCTTATTCAATGTTTGTTCAATTACTCTTTTACCCGCAAAGGCAATATAGGCATTCGGTTCGGCAATAATGATATCCCCCAACATACCAAAACTAGCTGTCACTCCACCAGTAGTAGGAGATGTAAGAATTGATACATAGAATAACTTTTGATTTGATTGATAATCATATAAAGCGGAAGATATTTTAGCCATTTGCATCAAGCTCAAACTTCCTTCTTGCATCCGTGCTCCTCCGGAAGCACACACCAGAATAAGAGGTAAAAATTTATTGGTAGCATACTCGATCAAACGGGTGATTTTCTCACCTACTACGGATCCCATACTACCCCCCATAAACTGAAAATCCATAACCCCAATTGCGATGGGAATCCCATTTAGTTGACCTGTACCTGTTTGAACAGCCTCTGTTAATCCTGTCTTTCTTTGATAAGAATCAATACGATTTTTATAAGGTTCCTCTTCGGAATGAAATTCAATGGGATCCAGAGAGACCATGTCGTCATCCATCGGATCCCAAGTACCTGGATCAATCGAAAGTTCGATTCTATCTGAACTACTCATTTTCAAATGATATCCACATTGTTCACAAATATTCATTTTTGACTTCAAAATTTTCTTATAATTTAATCCATAACAATTTTCGCATTGAATCCACAAATGCCTGTATTTTTGAGTTACTTCGAGATCATTAGAACTTTCTCTTCTACTTCTAGTTAAATGACTACCATTTGGGCTAGTTTTTCTATTGGAACTATCGCTTTCACTACTATTTCCACTTTCGCCACAAATGTAATTAGAAAAGGAACTGTCACGGTAATTTTCACTACTACTTAAAACGTGACTATCGATACAGATTTGAGAATGAAGATAAGAATCAACGCAATTATTAATGTGATTATTCCAACTAGATTGAGTATCATGCATGTAACGACCATAGTCGGGATCGTCCCTTTTCGATCTATTATTACTATAATTAGAATTACGAAAACTATAAAAAGAACTTTCTAGTTCACTCAGAAAAGAATGATCATTGTCAATCTCAAAAATTTGATTTTCAATATCAAAATATATGGAATAACCGTCCCTATTACTATCCCTAACAAAAAATGTGTCATCGGAGATGAAATTCCGAATGTCCCTGACGCCAACGAAATGATCAACATTACTGTGGCGATCCATTGATTTACTTAGTCCACACCTGTATTCGAATTCCCCTTTAGATAACATCAAATTGAACCACAATTTTTCCATAGAGCTTTCTTGCCCCTACCTATTTACATGAAAATACAAGAGATGAATAGTCAATTGAAAGAAATAATTCTCTTTTGTTTTTGGGAGACCGCGGAGCTCACTTCAATATATAGGATCTTTTTCAATTATAAATAGCAGTTGCCCCCCTATTGTGTAAAATGCGCATCGAAAAAAGAAATATTTGCTCTGGCCTATGAATAGGAAGAACATTTTTCGTAAAATCCCGTCTACTAATACTAATAAATACTAATAAATAAGTTTCTATTTATTTATATTCCAACACGGAACGAAACGGACAATATACAGGATGGGTAGAAGAAGTTGTGATACTTGTCTCGATCCATGAACGAAACTACGGGATATAAAAGAATACACCAATCCTAAGGCCCCATAGGAT